TATGAGTCCGAAGCTTCTTTCGTAACTCCCGGAATTTCTTCGTAGTGACTCCGTTCCATGCCTCATTTCATAGGGAAGCCCAAAGTGGCTCTATTTCATTCTATTTCACTTCCTAGCACTTCCTATCATTTAATATCCATCCCTTTGGTCTTATTTACATAAGAGATGTCATTTATAGTCTATCTCTTTCTATATATGGAAAGTCAAGAAATTCTCATCGAAACATCGAGAAATTGTGCATATAGAAAACTCTAAAGAAAGAAAAAAAGGAGACCCATGCCATGATTTTCAAATCTTTTCTACCTTTTCTACTTAGTAGTCTAAGTTTCTCGATGAGGATAATTAATTCGGTCGTTGTGGTCGGACTCTATTATGGATTTCTGACCACATTCTCCATAGGTCCCTCTTAGATCTTCTTTCTCCAATCTTGGATTAGGGAAGAAGGAGATATTCGCGACTACTGGCGGTTTCATTATGGGGCAGCTCATGATCTTCATATCGATCTATTATCCACCTCTGCATCTATTCTTTCTTAGCTAAACGGGTGGAAGATCCATCCAATTTGGTTATATCATGGACTCGAAAAGCGGATCTGAATGTGACTGAAATGCACGATCTTCACAGGTATCACTTTTCACGATACCTAAAAGATGGAATAGCGATTTTCGAACCATTTCCTATACGAGAATGGTTTCCATTACTTTGAGAAATGGATTCTATATCAAACTATAGCTATTGCATTAAAGAAGAAAAGAAACTAATAGAAGTCGAAGACGCGGAATGGTAGTGAATAGAGAGAAAGATTCTTCTGATTTTCTTGTTCCTGAAAATATTCTATCTATCTCCTAGACGCCGTAGAGAATTGAGAATTTTCATGTCTTTCAATTCTCGTACTCGTAATTGGAAAGTTACGGAAGGAGGTCCATCATTTTGCAATGAAAACAACATAAAAAACTCTGGACAATTTCGAAATCAGGCCAAGCGTCTTAATACATATGCAAAAAAATTCATTATTGGCCCACCATTGATTAGAAGATTTAGCTTGTATGAATCGCTATTGGTTTGATACGAATAATGGCAGTCGTTTCAGTATGTTAAGGATACAGATGTATCCACAATTCATTTAGAGTTACTTAATAGCCTATTTCTTATACCATATCTCTATCCCGTGAAATTCTCGAGCCGAAAGATGGATGCATATGCTGTGTTTCATTTTGCTAAACGATATCAATTAAATGGTGTATCAATTCCATAAATTGGATATAGCAATAAATAAATCAGCAAAATTCTTTTATTTTAGATAGAAGAAATGTTTCTTCTATCTAAAATAAAAGAATGTACCCTTCTATCCAAATCCAATTTGCATCGATAAAATAAATCCAAATTCCAGTAGTGGATGAATAATTGCAAATTTTTGTGTGTACGAGATTAGAATAACTTCAAAATAACTGACATAATTTTTTATTTTTCCTGATCAGAAAAATACATGAAAAAGAAAGGAGGTAGAAAAATTTTTGGATTTATGGTTAAAGAAGAAAAAGAAGAAAACAGGGGTTCTGTTGAATTTCAAGTATTCAGTTTCACCAATAAGATACGGAGACTTGCTTCACATTTGGAATTACACAAAAAAGATTTTTCATCGGAAAGAGGTCTACGAAGACTTTTGGGAAAACGTCAACGTTTGCTGGCTTATTTGGCAAAGAAAAATAGAGTACGTTATAAGAAATTAATCAGTCAGTTGGATATTCGGGAGAAGTAATTTAATCGTTCGAATTTTTTTCTTATTTTATTAGTAGTCTTATAGTAGTCTTAGATTTTTCATTTTGATGAGCCTCGTTTTGAGGAATTCATGGAATAATCCATTTTCATGGAATAATGAATTAAGGAAGAAAGGATATGAGTCTACCGCTTACAAGAAAAGATCTCATGATAGTCAATATGGGCCCTCAGCACCCATCAATGCATGGTGTTCTTCGACTGATCGTTACTCTCGATGGTGAAGATGTTATTGATTGTGAACCCATATTAGGCTATTTACACAGAGGAATGGAAAAAATCGCGGAAAACCGAACTATTATACAATGAGGGAGATAGAAAAAACTTACCTTATGTAACACGATGGGATTATTTAGCTACTATGTTTACAGAAGCAATAACGGTAAATGCACCAGAATTCTTGGAGAATATTCAAATACCCCAAAGAGCCAGCTATATTAGGGTAATTATGTTAGAGTTGAGCCGTATAGCTTCTCACTTGTTATGGCTTGGACCTTTTATGGCGGATCTAGGCGCACAGACCCCTTTTTTCTATATTTTTAGAGAGAGAGAATTGATATATGATCTATTTGAAGCTGCTACAGGTATGCGAATGATGCATAATTACTTTCGCATCGGAGGGGTAGCCGCCGATCTACCTTATGGATGGGTCGATAAATGTTTAGATTTCTGTGATTATTTTTTACGAGGAGTTGTTGAATATCAACAACTTATTACACGGAATCCCGTTTTTTTAGAACGAGTTGAAGGAGTCGGTTTTATTAGCGGAGAAGAAGCAGTAAATTGGGGCTTATCGGGACCGATGTTACGAGCTTCTGGAATACAATGGGATCTTCGTAAAGTTGATCCTTATGAGTCTTACAACCAATTCGATTGGAAAGTCCAATGGCAAAAAGAAGGGGATTCATTAGCTCGCTATTTAGTACGAATGGGTGAAATGAGGGAATCCATCAAAATTATTCAACAGGCTGTAGAGAAAATTCCTGGAGGCCCTTATGAGAATTTAGAAGTCCGACGCTTTAAGAAAACAAAGAATTCCGAATGGAATGATTTTGAATATCGATTTCTTGGTAAAAAACCTTCGCCCAATTTTGAATTGTCAAAGCAAGAGCTTTATGTAAGAGTGGAAGCTCCAAAAGGTGAATTAGGAATTTATCTGGTAGGAGATGATAGTCTTTTCCCCTGGAGATGGAAAATTCGTCCACCCGGTTTTATTAATTTGCAAATTCTTCCTCAACTAGTTAAAAAAATGAAATTGGCTGATATCATGACGATATTAGGTAGTATAGATATCATTATGGGGGAAGTTGATCGTTGAAATGATAATAGATAGGGTAGAGATAGAAACTATCAATTCTTTTTCGAAATCGGAATTATTAAAAGAAGTCTATGGACTGATATGGATTCTACCCATTTTGACCCTCCTACTGGGAATCACAATAGAAGTACTCGTAATTGTGTGGTTAGAAAGAGAAATATCCGCATCGATACAACAACGTATTGGTCCTGAATATGCTGGCCCCCTGGGACTGCTTCAAGCTATAGCCGATGGAACTAAGCTACTTTTTAAGGAGGATATCCTGCCATCCCGAGGAGATATTCCTTTATTTAGCATTGGACCTTCTATAGCAGTCATATCAATTTTATTAAGTTTTTTAGTTATCCCTTTGGGATATCGTTTTGTTTTAGCCGATCTTAGTATTGGTGTTTTTTTATGGATTGCCATTTCAAGTATTGCTCCTATTGGTCTTCTTATGGCAGGATATAGCTCAAATAATAAATATTCTTTTTCAGGCGGTCTACGAGCTGCTGCTCAATCTATTAGTTATGAAATACCATTAACTTTTTGTGTGCTAGCAATATCTCTACGTGTGATTCGTTAAAATAGGATCTTTTTCCTCCAAAATCCATTGAATATTTATCTTCCTTTTCTTATTCTCGGGTTGGTAAGTTAAACTAGATAGCTATATGAGTGAAACAAAACAACTTATTAATTTGTAGTAAAAAGAAAAAATCTCATTTCCTACGTACAAGAAAAAAGTTGAAGTAAACATAAGTAGTGTAAACTCTTTACCCCAAGGTTGAGATTTTTTGATTAGTCATCATATCTTGAAGCGGGCAAGAATAAAGGATTCGCGATATGGAATTCCATTACTAGAATATTCCGAGTTATTACTATAACTTATAATCATAAGGGGAATCCATCAAAAATTAGTGAGGGGTTAGGAACACTAAAGTACATAAAGGATTAGTAATGAGGGAATCTAAGACATTAGAGATTTTTCCTCATAAAAGGAATCATAATAAGGACTTGAAATTGGTGGAAATGATCAAGTAGTACTTTCTTCGGATTCCGATCCAGAGTATGTTCCCTTTCACTTGTTAAAGAAATGGCTATCAAGAACGAATTAATCCTTTATTCCTTTTTTCTTTTTAAGTACCCTTCCCCGGGGAAAGAAGAATAGGACAAAAGATATGGAATGCAATACAAAAAAAAGATATTTATTTATTTTTTCCTTCCTCTATTCATATTAATACAGAATTCCTCATGAATTAATGCCTAATTCTTTTCATTTATTAATTGCTATAACGAGTGTTTTATTCCAAGATTAAGTTATTACTGAACAAAGAAAAATTTTCATTATATTATAAAGGACGAGATCAATTCGGAAGCGCTTTTTCTTATTCTAGCAGACGGAATTCCTTTGGTCTAATTTAGGACTTTCCAATCGATTTTATCTTACCTAATTCTATCTATGCCCAGGGGGATAATACCGAAACGAAACAACCCTTTCCTTTTTTCTGATCATAGAGAAGCCGTATGAAGCTAAGGTTTCATGTACGGTTTTGGAATAGCGGTGGGAACTGTGATGTTATCATCGACTATGATTATCTAACAGTTCAAGTACAGTTGATATAGTTGAAGCACAGTCAAAATATGGTTTTTTTGGATGGAATCTTTGGCGTCAGCCTATAGGTTTTCTGGTTTTTCTAATTTCTTCTTTGGCAGAATGTGAAAGATTACCCTTTGATTTACCAGAAGCAGAGGAAGAATTAGTAGCAGGTTATCAAACCGAATATTCCGGTATCAAATATGGTTTATTTTATCTTGTTTCTTACCTAAATTTATTAGTTTCCTCTTTATTTGTAACAGTTCTCTACTTAGGCGGGTGGAATTTCTCTATTCCCTATATATCCTTTTTTGAATTTTTCCAAATGAATAAAATGGTTGGAATTTTGGAAATGACAATGGGTATCTTTATTACATTAACTAAAGCTTATTTATTTCTCTTCATTTCTATCACAATAAGATGGACTTTACCCAGGATGAGAATGGATCAGTTATTAAATCTTGGATGGAAATTTCTTTTACCTATTTCCCTGGGCAATCTCTTATTAACAACTTCTTCCCAACTTGTTTCACTATAAATAAGATAATACAATAACAGTAAGAATATTTTCAACACAAAAGTTCTCTCAAACAAGAGAAAGAAACATATCTTTTTCATAGATATTTAGAATATGTTCCCTATGGTAACTGGGTTCATGAGTTATGGTCAACAAACAATACGCGCTGCAAGGTACATTGGTCAAAGTTTCATAATTACCTTATCCCACACAAATCGTTTACCTATAACGATTCACTACCCTTATGAAAAATCAATTACATCGGAGCGTTTCCGGGGGCGAATCCACTTTGAATTTGATAAATGTATTGCTTGTGAAGTATGTGTTCGCGTATGCCCGATAGATCTACCCCTTGTGGATTGGAGATTTGAAAAGGATATTAAAAGGAAACAATTGCTTAATTATAGTATTGATTTCGGAGTTTGTATATTTTGTGGTAATTGTGTTGAGTACTGTCCGACAAGCTGTTTATCAATGACTGAAGAATATGAACTTTCTACTTATGATCGTCATGAATTGAATTACAATCAAATTGCTTTGAGTCGGTTACCAATCTCCATAATGGGAGATTACACAATTCAAACAATTAGGAATTCGACTCAAAGTAAAATAGACGAAGAAAAATCTTGGAATTCAAGAACGGTTACTAATTATTAGTTACTAGGATTTATCTTTTTTGTTAGAAAAATCCAATAGTTTTTTATTAACTATAAAGAAAAACGAATAACTACTGCTTATTGCAAATTATTCCTGATTTAAAATGAGAGTAGATTTTCGTGATGTCATTTCTAACTATACAACTTATATACAAAAAAATATCCTAATCCCTTTTTCCTTCCTTGAATCTTTTAGTTTTAGTCAGTTCATGAAAAATTTTATACTATTAATTTCTTCTTATCCATAATGGATTTACCTGGACCAATACATGAGATTCTTGTGCTATTTGGGGGATTTGTTCTTCTACTAGGAGGTCTAGGAGTAGTATTACTTACCAACCCAATTTATTCTGCCTTTTCGCTGGGATTAGTTCTTGTTTGTATATCCTTATTCTATATTTTATTGAATTCCTACTTTGTAGCTGTCGCACAACTTCTTATTTATGTGGGAGCTATAAATGTTTTGATCATATTTGCCGTAATGTTCGTAAATGGCTCAGAATGGTCTAAAAATAAGAATTATTGGACTATTGGAGATGGGTTCACTTCACTCGTTTGTATAACTATTCTTTTTTCACTAATGACTACTATCCCAGATACGTCATGGTATGGAATTCTTTGGACTACAAGATCAAACCAAATAGTAGAACAGGGTCTCATAAATAACGTTCAACAAATTGGGATTCATTTAGCAACTGATTTTTATCTTCCGTTTGAACTCATTTCCATAATTCTTCTAGTTTCTTTAATAGGTGCAATTACTATGGCTCGGCAATAAGAAATACTTAGAATTAGTCAAAATTCTTAGAATTTCAAATCTAAAATAAATAACTAAAGAATCACAATTTTGATTTAGTAAAACCCATCTACTGCCAACAAATACCTTCTTTTCTCTTTTGTTGTGTAACTGTTCTATTCTAATTAATGGAATCGGTTCAATTCTTGTCCTCATATTGAAATGAATCGAGATTGATAAGGAGTTAGTTAATGATGTTTGAGCATGTACTTTTTTTTAGTGTCTATTTATTTTCGATTGGTATCTATGGATTGATCACAAGCCGAAACATGGTTAGAGCTCTAATATGTCTTGAACTTATACTGAATTCAATTAATCTAAATCTCGTAACATTTTCTGATCTATTTGATAGTCGCCAATTAAAAGGAGACATTTTCGCAATTTTTGTTATAGCCCTTGCGGCTGCTGAAGCAGCTATTGGACTATCCATTCTTTCTTCCATCCATCGTAACAAGAAATCAACTCGTATCAATCAATCTAATTTTTTGAATAATTAGACATAAAATCCTCTAAACAAAGGCGCACATATAATAATAATATCAAATATTAAGATGAATAGAAATCTAATACTATTTTGATGAATAGAAATCTAATACTATTTTCTTCTATTTTCTTATTATTTTATTATTTTATAATATCTATTTTTTGATTAGGTTATTACATAGTATTCTTTTTTACTTATTGAATTTTTGCAATTCATTGATATTGCAATTTGAATATTGCAATAATTTATATTGAAAAGACGATAGCCAATAAATTGGCTAATTCGAATTCGTATGTACAATTCGTATAATTATGATTGTTGAAGCCAAAAATTCAAGTCTCTTGGCTCTTTTCACGCTTTCTCACAAACGGATTAAGAAATATATTGCATTATTTTATTTATTTATTTTTTATTTATTTATTTGTTGAAGTTTGGATAAACCATTGCTTCGTCTGGTGTCTACAATACATATGACTCATATAGTACTAATTTCATTTTTACCAGATCGAAAATTTTTATGTTGAAAAGGAAAATTTATAGATCCAATGTCACATTCCGTAAAAATTTATGATACATGTATAGGATGCACTCAATGTGTACGAGCTTGTCCAACAGATGTATTAGAAATGATACCCTGGGATGGGTGTAAAGCCAAGCAAATTGCTTCCGCGCCGAGAACCGAAGATTGTGTGGGTTGTAAGAGATGTGAATCTGCCTGCCCAACAGATTTTTTAAGTGTCCGCGTTTATTTAGGGCCTGAAACAACCCGCAGCATGGCTCTATCTTATTGATACGTTACAAAAAACTCCACTTGAATCGTCTGATTCCTCTTTACCGAGGAAGCCTGTGCTCGCTTATTTCGAGCACGGGCTTTTCTGGTCAAAACGTATCTTCTCTTTATCACTTTATCATGAGTTATTTTCCTTGGTTAACAATACTTGTTGTTTTGCCGATATTTGCAGGTTCATTAATTTTCTTTTTACCTCATAGGGGAAACAAAATCGTTAGGTGGTATACTATATCTATTTGTTTATTAGAATTCCTTCTAATGACTTATGCATTCTGTTATCATTTCCAATTGGAGGATCCCTTAATCCAATTAAAGGAGGATTCTAAATGGATAGATGTCTTTGATTTCCACTGGAGATTGGGAATCGATGGACTTTCATTAGGATCTATTTTATTGACAGGATTTATCACTACTTTAGCTACTTTAGCAGCTTGGCCAGTTACCCGGAATTCGCGATTATTCTATTTCCTGATGCTAGCAATGTATAGTGGTCAAATAGGATTATTTTCTTCGCGAGACCTTTTACTTTTTTTTATCATGTGGGAGTTAGAATTAATTCCTGTTTACTTACTTTTATCCATGTGGGGGGGAAAGAGGCGTCTGTATTCAGCTACAAAATTTATTTTGTATACTGCAGGCGGTTCCATTTTTTTCTTAATCGGAGTTCTAGGTATGGGCTTATATGGTTCCAACGAACCAAGATTAGATTTGGAAAGATTAATTAATCGATCATACCCTGCAACATTGGAAATACTATTTTATTTTGGCTTCCTTATTGCTTATGCTGTCAAATTGCCGATTATACCCCTACATACGTGGTTACCAGATACCCATGGGGAAGCGCATTACAGTACATGTATGCTTTTAGCGGGAATCCTATTAAAGATGGGAGCATACGGATTGATTCGGATCAATATGGAATTGTTACCTCATGCTCATTATCTATTTTCCCCCTGGTTGGTAATAATAGGAGCGATGCAAATAATCTATGCAGCTTCAACTTCTCTTGGTCAACGAAATTTCAAAAAAAGAATAGCCTACTCCTCCGTATCTCACATGGGTTTCATAATTATAGGAATTGGTTCCATAACCAACATTGGACTCAATGGAGCTATTTTACAAATACTATCCCATGGATTTATTGGTGCTACACTTTTTTTCTTGGCGGGAACGGCTTGTGATAGAATGCGTCTTGTTTATCTCGAAGAACTGGGGGGGATATCTATCCCAATGCCGAAAATTTTTACCATGTTTAGTAGCTTTTCAATGGCTTCTCTTGCCTTACCAGGAATGAGCGGTTTTGTTGCAGAATTAGTAGTATTTTTTGGACTAATTACTAGTCCAAAATTTCTGTTAATACCAAAAATGCTAATTACTTTTGTAATGGCAATTGGAATGATATTAACTCCTATTTTTTTATTATCTATGTTACGCCAGATGTTCTATGGATACAAGCTATTTCATGTTCCAAACGCAAATTTGGTGGATTCTGGACCACGAGAACTCTTTCTTTTAATCTGTATCTTTTTACCAGTAATAGGAATTGGTATTTATCCAGATTTTGTTCTCTCGCTATCGGTTGACAAGGTAGAGGCTCTCTTATCCAATTATTATCCTAAATAATTTTTTTTTACTAGTCCGCTCTATATTCCATAGTGGAAAAACCAAATAATTCAGAAAAAAGTAAAAAAGTCTAATTAGATCTATCTCGAATTTTTGAGAACCCTTTGAGAAGGCGTTCAAGGGTTCTCAAATCAAACAAAAATGGAAAAACTTTCATTTCACGAAGGTTTTATGTTATGTAATCATTTAGATGGTAATGTAAATGCACCATAACTATGTAAACCTATTCCTAATAGATTGATACCAAAATAGCAGATCCAAATTATAAGAAATCCTATCGAAGCTACAAGTGCGGAATTCGTACCCTTCCAATTTGGATTTGTTCTACTATGTAAATAAATTGCGAATATGGTCCAAGTAATAAATGCCCAAGTTTCCTTAGGATCCCAATTCCAATAGGATCCCCACGCCTCATTAGCCCATACTGCTCCACAAAGAATACCTATGGTTAAAAGGGTAAACCCTAGGCTAATGACACGATAACTCCAAGAATCCAAACGCTCAATTAATTGATATTTGTAATAATTTGGAAATGAAGGAAAAGAGGTGTTTTTTAAAGCACTTCTTTTTACATAGAAATATTCAATCTCACTAAACTCACTAAAGAAAAATGTTTTATTTAAAACATTTTTTTTCTTTTCTAAAAAGAAATTGAAATTCTTTCGAAATTTAATGATTAGAAGAGCGGCGGATAATAAGGATCCGCACAAAAGAGTTGCATAGCTTAGTAACATCATACTGACATGCATCATTAACCACTGAGATTGTAGAGCAGGTACTAGTATTGTGGATTGATGCATTTCAGTTAAAAGACCCGACGTGGCAAAGCCTTGCGTTAAAATAGTACTTGGCGTAGTTATTGTGCTTAAATCATTTTTAGAGTTCTGTATCTTAGGAATCGTATGAAGAATATACAGAGCCCATGAAAGGAAGATCAATGACTCATATAAATTACTTAATGGAAAATGTCCCGAAGAAGCCCAACGAGAAACTAAGAATCCTGTTATAGAGAAAAAAGTAGCTATCATTCCTTTTTCTGACGAATCACGTAATCCCCCAAGTTCACGAACTAATAAGGTTATCAAATGAATTGTAATCACAATTGAAATGGTTGAGAAAGAGATATGAGTTAGTATATGTTCTAAAGTTGCAAATAGCATAAGGAGAAGGTCCCATTACAAAATTGGAAATTTCGAATTGAATCCATTTTCTAATCTATTGTATTCTTTTTCGAGAATGCCGCCACTCGGACTCGAACCGAGATGCTTGAGCACTGCTTCCTAAGAGCAGCGTGTCTACCAATTTCACCATGGCGGCTAACTTTAAATAATAGGGAAGTTAAAAGAATAATAGTTATTTTCTCGCAAATCGTCGAGATTGGGAGAGTCCATAGAATTTAGGAACATTAGAATCTTCATTAAAATGGACTTCGTTTGGTAGTATCATTGGGGATTTTTTTAACAATAAACTCTTGCTTTGCCCAATAGAAACAAAGCTTGAAAGAGTTGGAACTGTTTTTTCTCAGTTGCAATATAGAACTCATTTTTTTCTAATTAGTTTCTCATTGAAATAAAAAAAAATCTTTCAATCTATCCATTAGAATTTCTATAATTTCATCATTAAATACAAAGAATTTTGGATTTTAGCAAAATTTCTAGAATGAAAGCCTTTATGCTCTTATTAATATGATTTACCAAGCCTAAACCTATTTTTTTGTGGATTTTTGATAAGATAGGTAGAAGTTGTAAGTCCTATTGCAAGAATACTCTACTTTTCATAATAGAATCCTCATAATAAAATATGAGGATTCTATTATGAAAAGTTCGTTGATAGGAAAAGAATACTTAGGACACAGTATACCAAAAACTTTTGTTCTATATATCAGGGGGGTTAGTTCTAAGAATATTGTACCGAGGAATTCGACACATAAAAGTACATTCATTAATTAATCCGAATTATTCATTTTAAATAATTGGAATTTCTTTGGGATAGGTCAATTCAGATTATTCCAAAACCAGATTATTTGTTTGTTTGTTGCCCAGAAAAACCCTTTGGTTTTGGATGCTCGCTACCGCTGGAAAATGATCTTGATTTTGCTAAAGAATAAGATTGTACTATGGAAAAATAAGTCTTTTTCTTCCAAAGATTTTTACGAATACGCTTTTTTGACATCGAAGTACGTTTTTTTGGAACTGCCATTCAAAAAGGAGATTACTTTTTTTCTAGTTGTATGTGAAAGACATCTATTGCCGCAAATCAATCCTTCTTTCTGTTTTTTCTTAGTATTTATACTTTTTCTTAGTATTTATACTTGTATTTATACTTTTTCTTAGTATTTATACTTAGATACTGAACTGAAATTCTGAATTCTTTTTTACTTGATTTTCTCTAATGCGGATAAGACAAGAATTTTTTAGCATATTTTTCATATATATTTTATACTTTGTTTTAATAATATAGAATATATACAAAGGTTTTCTATTTAAATTAAATCAATTTATATATTAAGTATACTCCATATATAGATCTACGGCCTATCCCCCATATAAGATGGGGGGATAAAAGGAAGGGAAAATTCAAATAGTTAATTAAGTTCAGAATGGTATTCCATAATGGAATTCCAATCAAAACAAAAAAAATACTTAGTCTCTTAAATAAGACATTCTAAAACTTAGGTAATTCTAGTCATTAGGATTTCAGTTCTATATGAAGTAAGGAATATTCGATAATTTCCTATAAACATAGGTTTTCATTGGAATTCAATCAATCAGTTACGAAACATGAGAGCTGCTTCATCTTCATTTTAATAGAAAGAAATACAAAAATGAATAGAAAGTAAAATGATTCAATCCTTTTTTGTATTTTAACAAATATCCTTCTTTAGGTAATAACTAGGTAACAAAGTTATTTAATTAACTTTTTGAATTTAACCAAGTAAACCCATTCTTCATTTTTGATTATTTCAATGAGAGAAATTTGGAAAAATGAAGAATTCCAGTATTTTGTCTTATTCTTATTTTTTGGAATTCCTTCAGAAAGAGATAAGAATTGGTTTGGTGAATCGGAAACAATTTTATTTTATAGAAAAATTTCAAGTAAAAATTGCAATTTCTTTTCTTATGGAACATACATATCAATATGCATGGGTAATCCCTCTTCTCCCACTTCCAGTTATTATGTCAATGGGGTTTGGACTTATTCTTATTCCGACAGCAACAAAAAATCTTCGTCGCATATGGGCTTTTCCTTGTGTTTTACTCTTAAGTATAGCTATGGTATTCTCAGTTCACCTATCTATTCAACAAATAAATGGAAGTTCTATCTATCAATATCTATGGTCTTGGACCGTCAATAATGATTTTTCCTTAGAATTTGGATACTTGATCGACCCGCTTACTTCTATTATGTTAATACTAATTACTACTGTAGGAATCCTCGTTCTTATTTATAGTGACGATTATATGTCTCACGATGAAGGATATTTGAGATTTTTTGTTTATATAAGTTTTTTCAATACTTCCATGTTGGGATTGGTTACTAGTTCCAATTTGATACAAATTTATTTTTTTTGGGAACTTGTGGGAATGTGTTCCTATTTATTGATAGGCTTTTGGTTTACACGGCCAATTGCAGCGAGTGCTTGTCAAAAAGCTTTTGTAACTAATCGTGTAGGGGATTTTGGTCTGTTATTAGGAATTTTAGGTTTTTTTTGGATAACAGGTAGTTTAGAGTTTAGGGATTTGTTCAAAATAGCTAATAACTGGATTCCTAATAATGGGATTAATTCCTTACTTACTACTTTGTGTGCTTTTTTATTATTCCTTGGTGCAGTTGCGAAATCTGCACAATTCCCTCTTCACGTATGGTTACCCGATGCTATGGAAGGACCCACTCCCATTTCGGCTCTTATACACGCAGCAACTATGGTTGCTGCGGGGATTTTTCTTCTAGCTCGACTTCTTCCTCTTTTCATATCCCTACCTTTAATAATGAGTTTCATTTCTTTAGTAGGTACAATAACACTCTTCTTAGGAGCTACTTTAGCTCTTGCTCAGAGAGATATTAAAAGAAGCTTAGCCTATTCTACAATGTCTCAATTGGGTTATATGATGTTAGCTCTAGGTATAGGTTCTTATCAAGCTGCTTTATTCCATTTGATCACTCATGCTTATTCGAAAGCTTTATTGTTCTTGGGATCCGGATCCATTATTCATTCAATGGAACCTCTTGTTGGATATTCACCAGATAAAAGTCAGAATATGGTTCTTATGGGTGGTTTAAGAAAATACGTTCCAATTACAAGAACTACTTTTTTATGGGGTACGCTTTCTCTTTGTGGTATTCCACCTCTTGCTTGCTTCTGGTCCAAAGATGAAATCCTTAGTAATAGTTGGTTGTATTCACCCTTTTTTGGAATAATAGCCTCTTTTACTGCAGGATTAACTGCGTTTTATATGTTTCGGATATATTTACTTACTTTTGATGGGTACCTGCGTGTTCATTTTCAAAATTACAGTAGCACTAAAGAGGGTTCGTTGTATTCAATATCCTTATGGGGAAAAAGGATACCCAAAGGAGTGAATAGAGATTTCATTTTATCAACAACGAAGAGTGGAGTTTCTTTTTTTTCACAAAATAGATCCAAAATTCATGGTAATACAAGAAATAGGATAGGGTCCTTTAGTACTTCCTTTGGGGCTAAAAACACTTTTGTCTATCCTCATGAAACGGGAAATACTATGCTATTCCCTCTTTTTATATTACTGCTTTTTACTTTGTTCATTGGATCCATAGGAATCCATTTTGATAATGGAGTAATGGATAATGGAATAGCGGAGTTAACCATATTATCAAAGTGGTTAACTCCCTCAATAAACTTTTTCCAGGAAAGTTCTAATTCTTCCATAAATTCATATGAATTTATCACTAATGCAATTTCTTCTGTAAGTCTAGCTATGTTTGGTCTATCCATAGCATATATCTTCTATGGATCCGCTTATTCCTTTTTTCAGAATTTGGATTTAATAAATTCTCTTGTAAAAGAGGGTCCGAAAAAGTTTTTTTCGGATCAAGTAAAAAAAAAGATATACAGTTGGTCATATAATCGTGGTTATATAGATATTTTCTATACTAGGGTCTTTACCCTGGGTATAAGAGGATTAACTGAACTAACGCAGTTTTTCGATAAGGGTGTCATTGATGGAATTACCAATGGAGTAGGTCTTGCTGGTTTTTGTATAGGAGAAGAAATTAAATATGTAGGGGGAGGGCGAATATCGTCTTATTTATTCTTTTTTTTATGTTATGTATCCGTGTTCTTATTCTTTTTTCTTTCTTAACTTAAGGAATTCCCCCGTCTCCTGCCTAAAGAGCCCCCTTATTCCCCTTCCTATCTTCTTCCCCCATCTCTCCCCCTTTTCTACCATCTCTCTCTTTTTCTATCTCCCTCATTGTATAATAGTTCGGT